TGCATCTTGGGTTGACGTATAGTGCGACTTGTCAGATATATTGGGTCAGATGGGATTTCCCCGTTCTCTTCCCCGATCGAGATATCCTCTGTTTCGCCCAAGAAGGAGAATCCAAAAATTGGAGCGTGAAGTGCAATTAGATGCATTGTTTGGGGGAATTCATAGTACTATTATCAATTAGAATAATTTATGGTTGGCTTTGGTTGGACAAAAAAATGAAGTATCCAGGCTCCGTTTAGAAAAAACCCAATTGGAAATATATCTATGATTACTACATGTATCATAAATGATTCCTGTTTATTATTTGTTGTAAAGTCATAACAAAAAGAAATGGTGATGGGAAGATTTGTCCTATATGTGCAAATCCAAATCGGGCGGATCTTTACCCGGAGTAGAGCATAAACCTAAAAAGATGAAAGAGACTCATTCAGGAACAAGAAAATAACATCGTGATTTGGATTCAATCTCGCTGAAACAATACATCAATGAAAAGTTAATTCGACAAATTTCAATTTATTGACTTTTTTCTATTATAAGGAAGAATGAAAAGAAGTCAAAATTAGTCTTTATTGAATGAAAAATCGAAGAAAAAGCCCTTTCGTTAGAAAGTTAGGAAAAACCTGCTATGAAAACGAATAGGAAAAAAGAAAGAGGACTAGAATCTATACATTGATTGCAATTTTTTTTTGAACCGTATGCACCAAAAGGTGCATGTACGGTTCCTAAGGGATACAATTTTACCCTACTCAACCGACTTTATCGAGAAAGATTACTTTTTTTAGGCCAAGAAGTTGATAGTGAGATCTCGAATCAACTTATCGGTCTTATGGTATATCTCAGTATCGAGGATGATACCAAAGATCTGTATTTGTTTATAAACTCTCCCGGCGGATGGGTAATACCCGGAGTAGCTATTTATGATACTATGCAATTTGTGCGCCCAGAGGTCCATACAATATGCATGGGATTAGCCGCGTCAATGGGATCTTTTATCTTGGTTGGAGGAGAAATTACCAAACGTCTAGCATTCCCTCACGCTTGGCGCCAATGAGGTTTTTTTATTTGAGAGAAAAAAGAAAACTATGCCTTCGCCATATGAATATTAAGTAACAATAGCATGGCACTTCGAATTCGATATGAAAAATTTTTGTATTTTTTTTTTCAAAAAATTCGATTATGTATCGAGAGAGTAGTATGAGATAAAAGGTATTTCCGATTTTCTCTTATCTATCGGAAGTCCAATTCAGCGTCACAAACTTTTTTTCACACCAAAGGACTCTTAACAATATTTAGGTTATAAAAAAAAGAATGTGAAAAAAACAAGATTTTTCCTTTTTTGGTTGGATCAAAAAGAAACTTTGGGATTGCTGAATCAAAAAAAAGAATTCATTTTAAAATAGAAAGCAACGGAGCCATCATAGTATTTTTTAACTCCTCCGAAAGGAAGGGTGGCATTTTGATCATTTACCCATCTGGAGCTGATAGATTATATTTTTATCTTTTTTGAATGGGAAGTAAGGGTCAATTTGATTGTAGAGCCGTATGCAATGCACAAAAGATGATGCCCGTACGGTTGTTTAATTCTATCTTTTTTTCTTTATCTTTCTTTTCTGTTCGTTTCATCACACCAGATAGAGAAACCTTCTATAATCAGGGTAATGATCCATCAACCTGCTAGTTCTTTTTATGAGGCGCAAACGGGAGAATTTATCCTGGAAGCGGAAGAACTGCTGAAACTGCGCGAAACCCTCACAAGGGTTTATGTACAAAGGACGGGCAAACCCTTATGGGTTGTATCTGAAGACATGGAAAGAGACGTTTTTATGTCAGCAACAGAAGCCCAAGCTTATGGAATTGTTGATCTTGTAGCAGTGGAATGAAAAAAAAATGCATTTTGTACAAATCCGTGATTTGAGATTTTATCTCCGAGTTTACTATATCTATTAAAATCTATTAAAGAGAAAAATTCATAATCATCCGGTTAGGATCAATCTAAACCAGCCCATTATGTATATGATTCAACATGCCAACTATTAAACAACTTATTAGAAATACAAGACAGCCAATTCGAAATGTGACAAAATCCCCTGCACTTCGGGGATGTCCTCAGCGTCGAGGAACATGTACTAGGGTGTATGTGCGACTCGTTTAGATCATGAGCTGACACAAAAAAACAAGAAAATCGCTTTACAGCTTTACAGTATGAATGATCAGTACCAGTGAATAGGATCGAATGGAAGAAGGAACTCCATTCACTATATAAAAAAATAAGCAAATAGGTCCCTCTATTGTGAGAAAGTTTATGGTTTCCATTGGTGCAAATCCAATCACCTGAATTTAAAATGAGAATCAATTCTCCATTGGTAGCAAATGGTTATCCATTAAGCGGAGGAAATCTTATTGAAATTCAAAAAAAATGAAGTTCTCACTCGGTCAAGAACGGACTACGAGGGTCAGCTACCTCAGCTAACTTTCATAATTAAATACCGTTACTGTATAGGTGGGTCTCATTGTATTGTGAAAGACCTCTGACTGGATAATTCATGGGTAGAGCCAAGGAGTGTGGTGTGAACTATACAAGTTACCAATACCATTGATTAAATAAAGTAAAGGCTCCGGTGTATAGAGAAGACCTCACCGTTTAAGAAGTAACCATAGAAACGATGGAACCCACTATAGAGAAGACCTCACCGTTTAAGAAGTAACCATAGAAACGATGGAACCCACTATTTCTTTATCCATTTAATTTAGATTTCTTTCGTATTTCGCAGTAAAATACCTAAAAAAAGAAAAAATCGTGGTCGGGAAGGTTATAGTAGCCAAAGCCATTGGAATTTGTATTTTATACATTGGAAAAATCCGTTTGGTTATTAATAGACCAGGACGGGTAAAAGAATAACTGAAAGAAAAGAAATCAATTAGTTATTCGTCAAAGTTTTATTTATTCAATGACCAGAATTAAACGCGGATATATAGCTCGGAGACGTAGAACAAAAATTCGTTTATTTGCATCAAGTTTTCGAGGGGCTCATTCAAGACTGACTAGAACTATTACTCAACAGAAAATAAGAGCTTTGGTTTCGTCTCATCGGGATAGGGATAAGCAAAAGAGAAATTTTCGTCGTTTGTGGATCACTCGGATAAACGCAGTAATTCGAGAAGGGGGAGTATCCTATAGTTATAGTAAATTAATACATGATCTATACAAGAGACAGTTGCTTCTTAATCGTAAAATACTGGCCCAAATAGCTATATCAAATAGGAATTGTCTTTATATGATTTCCAACGAAATCAGAAAAGAAGTAGATTGTAAAGAATACACCGGAATAATTTAAATGAAGTTCCCCGGAGAATGAACTCCGGGAAGGTGGAGTCTCAATTACTATGAGAAAATATGCTAAGCTAAAGTAGTCAAAATGAACGAACACATTTAATAAAAAAAATATTTTTTTCCGCTTCGTTTTTTTCTTCCGACACGAGAATCAAATCTGTATTCTCGGATTTGTCGAATAAAACACCAATTCGCTTTTGAGTTCGGATTGGAATTCTGATTCAAGTGAAGAAAAAATAAGCCTATTTAGTTCTGGTTCTAAAACCCGTAGTTCTAGTGGTCGACTCAGCTCTTTCAAATTGTTTCTCATTATTGAGAAAAGGTAACAAAGATAAAATACGAGCTTGTTTTATAGCAATAGTAATTAATCGTTGTTGTTTCAAGGTCAATCTATTCACTCGTCTAGATAATATTTTTCCCTGTTCACTAATAAATCGACTAATTAAACTCATGTTTCTATAATCAATTCGATCCCCCGATTGAATCGGGGGCAAACGCCTACGAAAAGATCGCTTGGATTTAAGAAAAGGTCGCTTGGATTTATCCATGGTTTGTTTGTTTAGTTTATTTCTTATCCCAAAAATCCTATTTGTTAATTGTCATCTTAACTCAAAATAGGATTTTTATTTATTTTATTTAAATTGAATATGTTCTATATAATGTCATTTTTCCCCCTTCAAGGATAAGACATACCTGGTTCGATCTATTTCTTTATTTCCCCATGAATCATATGTTTGTAACAATAGGGACAGAATTTTCTCAATTCTAATCGATTGGGCGTATTGTGCCGATTCTTTTGAGTAATATATCTGGAAATGCCCGTTGGTAACTTCTTACCACCGTTTCGGATACAACTGGTACATTCCAAAATCACCGTTACTCGCGCATCTTTCCTCTTGGCCATGAACCTCCTTTGGATTTTTGATTTACTCAACTCTTCTATTTTGATTCGAAACAAAGAAAAAGAAAGGAAGGAAAAAATAGAAGTTACTAACTTGAAATCCAACTCTAAAAGATCAAAATCAATAAAGTACTAATAAATTAAAGCAAAGCCATAGTAAAGAATAAGTAAGACAACGATTTCGAAACTCTATTTCAACCCGAAGAACGGTATTGCAGTTAAAGATCTTGTATTCTTGCCCTAGAACCACATTTTCCTACTCTACCCCCAGTATTAATATTCATTTAATTCAGAATCCGAGTCTGGCAAACGTTGAATCCACTTTTATTCTTTCTCTTTCATCCCTTATTAGAAAAAAAAAAAGGGAAAAAAGAGAAAAAGGGGCGGGGGGGTTGATTAGTCACAGATATTTGATTGTATCTCTAATCTTCTTCATTCCTTCCGATGTCGATAACTAGAATGAAAAAAAGGGGAATGTCAACGCATCTGGGAAAAAACGATTAATCTCTATCAATAGACCTGCTAAAACCCCGAACCATAGTGTACTTAGTACTGGGGCCACGGAGAGATATGTTTTTAGATCTCGCATTGAAAAACCTCCTTTGCGAGTAGTTCCAAAAATACTCATTTATTTTTATGATGGGTTCTGTATTTCGTATAGATTATATCTAAATATAATTACCATAAGTCTTTTCCTTTTCTTATTATTATATGTTAAATGAGACCAAAAAGACGAAATGGGCAGTAAAATTGTGTTTCTCAATGGAG